ATCTAGCTACAAGGAAGAGGCTTTATTTGAAAATATCGAACGAAAAAAAAAGGAAAACATAGTATTCCATAAAAATGGAATTCAAAATAAAATAATAATTCACAAAGAGTTTTGTTTTTGAATGAAGTTAGACGATCCAGTTCGTTTATTCTCGACGACTTGGTTGATAGGAATCGCGAGATGGCTAGATCTTAGAAATGAGGAAGTGTTTTCATTTTCTATGCCTGTCACTTTCTCTTTGTTTGTGCTGTCTATAATGATAGATGAATCAAAAATTGCAATTGAACTTATTCTTTCAATTGGTATTTTTGTATATCTTCCTGTTTTAGGAAAATGGAAACTTAGGGAAATGCTTTAGAAACATATGTATAAAAATAACAGATTTCATTTAGCCCCTTCATGCTTACTATAACCAGTTATTTCGGTTTTCTACTAGTGGCTTTAACTATAACTTCAGCTCTATTTATTGGTCTGAGCAAGATACGACTTATTTAAAATTTCTATTTGAAAGAAACAATTTAGAAAAGAAATCCTTCTGTGAGATTCTGTGTATTCTAGAGTTACTTACCTTGTCAATTCTCAATTCTTGGTCATTGAGATTGACATCAACTCGGATTAATATTTAGGTATAGATATTACCGCTTTTTTTCTCCTTTTCAAAAAAAATTGAAATGATTGAAGTTTTTCTATTTGGAATCGTATTAGGTCTAATTCCTATTACTTTGGCTGGATTATTTGTAACTGCATATTTACAATACAGGCGTGGCGATCAGTTGGACCTTTGATTAATTCACATTTGATTGGCTTCTTCCTTAATCCACAGGAGGTCAAATTCTAATTGTTGTGCAAGCGACTGAATTCATTTCAGTTTAATTGGATCCATATCCATGAAGAAAAAATCACGCTCTGTAGGATTTGAACCTACGACATCGGGTTTTGGAGACCCACGTTCTACCGAACTGAACTAAGAGCGCTTTCTTATCAGAATAGAAAAGAATGTAAAGAAAAGATTCTTTTTTTTAAACGAATCCATTTTCATTTTATATGCATATATTCTATAGTTTCATAAAAATGAACGATTCCGCGCAAGGCAATTTGAACCGATCTCGGTTGATTCCTCGTTACCGCTCAAAGGGGCAGTAATAGGTAGGGATGACAGGATTTGAACCCGTGACATTTTGTACCCAAAACAAACGCGCTACCAAGCTGCGCCACATCCCTTCAATTGTTCTACAGTGTAATTGTAGAGAATTCCTGTCTTGTTTTCCACATCCCTATTTCCTGCATTGAGAAACGCAGTTTTCCGCCCATTTCGTCTTTTTTTGGTCTCATTTAACATATTTAACATATAATAATAAGAAAAGGAAATCTTACGGATCGTTGTCCATTTCAATTGGAATTAGGGATTCCGTGTACAACTCTAAGTGGCCCTTAACTACATATGCATCTGATCATCTATGCATGCATTATCTTTATGTATTAAAAAAAGGAGGTTTTTCAATGCGAGATCTAAAAACATATCTCTCCGCGGCCCCAGTACTAAGTACGCTATGGTTCGGGGCTTTAGCAGGTCTATTGATAGAGATTAATCGTTTTTTCCCCGATGCGTTGACATTCCCCTTTTTTTCATTCTAGCTATTGACACCGGAAGGAATGAAGAAGATTAGAAATACAATCAAATATCTGTGACTAATCCCCCCCTTATTCTCTTTTTTCCCTTTTTTCTAATTTTTAGAATAAGGGACGAAAGAGAAAGAATAAAAGTGGATTCAACGTCTGCGAGACTCAGGCTCAAATTCGAATTAAACGTGGGAGTAGAGTAGGAAAGTCGGGGTCTAGGGCAAGAATACAAGATCTTTAACTGCCCTTCGGGGTTAAATAGAGTTTCAAACTCATTATCATTGTCTTACTTATTATTTACTATGACTTTGGGCCTTGCTTTTTTCATTTAATTTATTTTTCTCTTTTTCTTTTAGAGTTGGATTTCAAGTTAATAACTTCTATTTTTTCCTTCCTTTCTTTTTCTTCATTTCGAATTAAAATAGATAGAGTTGAGTAAATCAAAAATCCAAAGGAGGTTCATGGCCAAGAAGAAAGATGCGCGAGTAACGGTAATTTTGGAATGTACCAGTTGTATACAAAACGGTGTTAAGAAGGTATCAAGGGGTATTTCCAGATATATTACTCAAAAGAACCGGCACAATACGCCCAATCGATTAGAATTGAGAAAATTCTGTCCCTATTGTTACAAACATATGATTCATGGGGAAATAAAGAAATAGATTGAACCAAGTATGTCTTATCCTTGAAAGGGGGAAAAATGACATTATATAGAACACATTGAAATATAAATAGAAGATATTGCATTTAAATAAAAAGAATCCTATTTGGGGTTAAAATGACAATTAAGAAATAGGATTTTCGGGATAAGAAATAAACTAAACAAACAAACCATGGATAAATCCAAGCGACCCTTTCTTAAATCCAAGCGATCTTTTCG